CCTGAATAATCTAATTTTTCAATTATTCAACCATTTCATTTTACCAAGTTCAATGTTAGTCAGATTAGTCAACATTTATATGTTTCGATGCAACAACAAGATATTATTTGTAACAAGTAGTTTTGTTGGTTGGTTAATTGGTCACATTTTATTCATGAAATGGGTTGGATTGGTATTAGTCTGGATACAGCAAAATGATTCTATTAGATTTAATGTACTTATTAGATCTAATATGGCTCGAATCTTTAGTATTCTCTTATTTATTACCTGTGTCTACTATTTAGGCAGAGTACCGTCACCCATTATTACTAAGAAACTGAAAGAAACCTCAGAAGCGGAAGAAAGGGGGGAAAGCGAGGAAGAAACAGATGTAGAAATAGAAACAACTTCCGAAACAAAGGGGACTAAACAGGAACAAGAGGAATCCACTGAAGAAGATCCTTCTCCTTCTCTTTTTTCGGAAGAAAAGGAGGATCCGGACAAAATGGATGAAACAGAAAAGATCCGAATGAATGGAAAGGGAAAAACAAAGGATGAATTCCACTTTAAAGAGACACGCTATAAAAATAGACCAATTTATGAAACTTCTTATCTAGATGGGAATCAAGAAAATTCGAAGTTAGAAATATTTCAAGATAAAAAGGATAAAGAGATATTCTGGTTTGAAAAACCTCTTGTTAATATTCTTTTCGACTATAAACAATGGAAGCGACCATTTCGCTATATAAAAAATGATCGATTTGAAAATGCTGTAAAAAATGAAATGTCACAATATTTTTTTCATACGTGTCAAAGTGATGGAAAAGAAAGGATATCCTTTACGTATCCACCAAGTTTATCAACTTTTTTTGAAATGATACAAAGAAAGATATCTTTTTTTACAATAGAAAAAATTTCCTATAATGAACTGTATAATCACTGGAATTATACCAATGAACAAAAAAGGAAGAACATAAGCAACCAATTTTTAAATAGAGTCGAAATTTTAGATAATAGATTCCTTCCTCTGGATATAATCGAAAAAAGAATTAGATTGTGTAATTGTAATAATGAGACTAAACAAGAATATTTACCTAAAAAATGTGATTCTTTATTTAACGGACCCTTTCGCGGACAAATCAAAAAACCATTTTTACTACCAATCATAAAAACGTCTCTAGCTATAAAACATTACATAGAGACAATTTTGATAAATAAGATTCATGGCATCCTTCTTACTACCAATTACACAGAATTTGACCATAAATTCACTCTATTTGATCGAAAATCATTATCAACAGAAATGAGTTATTTCTTAAATATAATTAGCAAGTTTGGAGGAAAACCAACATCAAATTTCAATTTGAAAGGACTTTATTTATTTCCGGAAAACAAACAAGTAAGAATTAATCCAGAAGATCCAATAAAAATTTGGAAATTTTTAATCAATGCAGTTATAACTGATACTAAGGATAAAACAATTAGCAAAGAATATATTGCAATAAAAGAAATAAATAAAAAAGTTCCTCGATGGTCATATAAATTAATCGACGAATTGGAACAACAGGAAGTAGCAACTGAAGAAAGTGGGGCAGAGGATTATCAAATTCGTTCACGAAAAGCCAAACGTGTCGTAATTTTTACTAATAGTCCGGAGAATACCGATACTAATGAAAAAGAGACTGATAATTCTGATCAAGATGAAGAGGTGGCTTTGATACGTTATTCACAACAACCGGATTTTCGTCGAGATATAATAAAAGGCTCTATACGAGCTCAAAGGCGTAAAATAATTATTTTGGAACTGTTTCAAGCAAATGTGTATTCCGCCCTTTTTTTAGATAGAGTAGACAAACCTCCCCTCTTTTCTTTTGATATCCCCGATCTAATGAAAATAATTTTTATAAATTTGATTTGGAAAAATAATAAATTAAAAATTTCGGATTATACAAAGGAAAAGACAAAAGAAAGTGAGAAAGAAGAGGAGGACAAAAGCGAAATATACAAAAAAGAGGAGAAAACTCGTATAGAAATAGGGGAAATTTGGGATAGCATTATATTTGCTCAAGTAATAAGAGGTTTTGCATTAGTAATCCAATCAATTATTAGAAAATATATTATATTACCTTCATTAATAATTTCTAAAAATCTTGTTCGTATACTATTATTTCAATTTCCCGAATGGTCCGAAGATTTAAAGGATTGGACTAAAGAAATCCATATTAAATGCACCTATAATGGCGTTCAATTATCAGAAACAGAATTTCCGAAAAACTGGTTAAGAGACGGTATTCAGATAAAGATTCTATTTCCTTTTCGTCTGAAACCTTGGCACAGATCTAAGTTACGATTCCCTAATAAAGATCCAATTCAAAAGAAAGGAAAAAAAGAAAAAAATGATTTTTGTTTTTTAACAGTTTGGGGAATGGAAACTGAATTACCTTTTGGTTCTCCCCGACAACAAATTTCATTTTTTGAACCCATTTTTAAAAAATTAAAAAAAATAAAATTAAAATTGCAAAAAAAATGTTTTCTAGTTCTAAGAGTTTTAAAAGAAAGAACAAAATTTTTTAGAAATGTATTTAAAGAAACAAAAAAATGGGTCATCAAAAGCATTCTCTTTCTAAAAAAACTAAAAAAAAGAATCAAAGAACTCTCAAAAAGAAACCAAATTCTAGCATTTGGATTGAAAAAAATAGAAAGATATAAATTGAGTGAACCTAAAAAAGAAAAAGATTCGATAATCCATAATCAAATTATTCCCGAATCGTCTATTCAAATTCGATTTATGGATTGTGCAACTTACTCATTGACAGAAAAAAAAATGAAAAATCTAACTAATAGAACAAACACAATCATAACTGAAATAGAAAAAATGAAAAAAGATAAGCAAATAGGGTTTCTAACTCGAGAGATAAATATTAGCCAGACCAAAATAAGTTATGAAGATAAAAGATTAGAATCACCAAAAAACATTTGGCGAATATTAAAAAGAAAAAATCTTCGATTACTTCGTAAATTACATTTTTTTTTTAAATTTTTGATTGAAAAACTATACATATATATCTTTCTATGTATCATTATTCTATTTAGAATCATTGCAGAGCTTCTTCTTAAATTAAAAAAAAAAAATTTGAATAAATACATTTACAATAATGAAGAAAATCAAGAAAGAATTGATAAAACAAATCAAAGTATAAATAACTTTATTTTGACTATAAAAAAGTCACTTTGTATTATTAATAAAAATTCACATATTTTTGGGGACTTATCTTACTTGTCACAAGCATATGTATTCTACAAATTCTCACAAATCCAAGTCAGTAACTTATATAAGTTAAGATCTGTCTTTAACTATTACGGAACATCTTTTTTTCTTAAGAATGAAATAAAAGAGTATTTTGTTGGAACGCAAGGAATATTTGATTCCGAATTAAGACAACATAAAAACCTTCGAAATTCTTTAATTAATGAATGGAAAAACTGGCTAAAGGTTCATTATCAATATGATTTATCTCAGATTAGATGGTCCAGATTAATATCACAAAAATGGCGAAATAGAGTCAATCAATATCAATGTCGTATGACTAAAAATAAAGATTTAAACAAATGTGATTCAGATGAAAAAAACCGATTCATTGAATATGAAAAACAAAATTCTTTTGAAATAGATTCATTACTAAAAAAAAACAAAAAATTAAAAAAACAATATCAATATGATCTTTTATCGTATAAATCTATTAATTATGAAGATGAAAAAAACTCATATATTTATGGATTGCCATTACAAGTAAATAAGAACAAAAAAATTTATTATACTTACAATAACAATACGGCTAAACGTAAACTATTTGATATGATAGAAGGTATCCTTATCAAAAATTATCGAGTAGAAAATAATAGTATAGATATAAAAAAAAGTCCGGATAGAAAATCTTTTTATTGGAAAATTCTCAATTTTTGTCTTACAAAGAAGATTGATATTAAGGCTTGCATTAATATTGATACCATCACTAAGAGGAATCAAAATACTAAGATTAGTGTTAATAATTATCAAATAATCGAAAAATTTGATAAAAAAAAAAAAGGTCTTTTTTATCTCACGATTCATCAAGAAATTCACCCATTCAATCAAAAACAAAAAAAGTCTCTCGCTGATTGGATGAGAATGAATGACGAAATACCAAGTCGCCCCATATCGAATTTTGCATTTTTGTTATTCCCAGAATTTGGGATATTTTATAATACATATAAGATTAAACCCTGGGCCATACCAATCAAATTACTTCTTTTCAATTTTAATGTAAACCAAAATGTTAATAAACATAAAAGAATCACTGAAAAGAAAAAAATATCTCTTTTTTTATTTTCGAAAAAAAAAAATCTTAAATTTGAAAATAGAAATCAAGGAGAAAAAGAATTAGTCGAAAAACCATATATTAAATCCGCTCTCTCAAACCAAAAAAAAGATGGTGAACAAAGTTCTCCGGGATCAGACATGAAAAAACGTAGAAACAAAAAGCAATACAAGACTAACATAGAAGCAGAGCTTGAGTTTTTCTTAAAAAAGTATTTGCGTTTTCAATGGAGATGGAATGATTCTTTAAATCAAAGAATAATCAATAACATCAAAGTATATTGCCTCCTCCTTAGACTGAACAGTCCAAACGAAATTGCTATATCCGCTATTCAAAGAAAAGAAATGAATCCACATATTCTGATGATCCAGAAGGATTTAACTCTTACAGAATTGATAAAAAGAGGAATATTTATTATCGAACCAGTTCGTCTGTTTGTAAAAAATGATGGACAATTTTATATATATCAAACCATAGGTATTTCATTGGTTCATAAGAATAAGCACCAAATTAATCAAAGATACCTAGAAAAAAGTTATGGCTATGCTGACACGAATAAAAAGAATTTTTATGAATCCATTGCAATACATCAAAAAATGACTGGAAATATAGACAAAAATAATTATGATTTGCTTGTTCTTGAAAATATTTTATCCCCGAAGCGTCGTAGAGAATTGAGAATTCAAATTTTTTTGAATTATAGGGATATAAACAGTATCTATAGAAATACAGTATTTTTCAATGGAAATAGGATAAAAAATTGCGTGTTGAATAAAAAAAAAAATCTTGATAACGATAAAAAGAAACTAATTAAATTAAAGTTCTTTCTTTGGTCCAATTATCGATTAGAAGATTTAGCTTGTATGAATCGCTATTGGTTTGATACCAATAATGGTAGTCGTTTTAGTATGACCAGGATTCATATGTATCCGCGATTGCAAATTTATTAATGGTACATTTTGACTATATTCCCGTACCATGTCTTCATATATGAAGACAAAGAAATAAACATACCCATTATCTTACATTTCATTCTGATACACAATACTTACTAATTTAATGAGTCATTGTATTATATTATTAATATTAATTCGATCTAGAAATGAATCAACAAAATCTTCTTATTTATTTGAAGATCTCATTTTTTTTGAATTTTTTGTGAATACAGAAATAGATCACACTTTTGTATACGGTATCCGATTCGAATCCAATTCATTTTTTAAATTATATTGATTATTGATTATTGATTACTAAAGTAAGTAATTTTATTTGACAAAAATAAAAAATTCTTAACGAAATTAAGAGTCTTGTGTATATCAAATTCAAATGAGTGGCATTATTATTACTGATCAAGAAATATATCTATAAAAATATCTAAAAAAAAAGAGAAAGGGACGATTCATTTTTATGATAAAAAATGCATTCATTTCAATTTTTTCGCAAGAAGAAAAAGAAGAAAACAGGGGATCCGTTGAATTCCAAGTATTGAGTTTCACCAATAAAATAAGAAGACTTACTTCACATTTAGAATTGCACAGAAAAGACTATTTATCTCAAAGGGGTCTACGTAAAATTCTGGGAAAACGTCAACGGTTGCTGTCTTATTTGTCAAATAAAAATAGAGTACGTTATAAATACTTAATTAATCAATTGGGTATTCGGGAATCAAAAATTCGTTAATTTGAAAAGTCATTTTGAATTATTTGATTTATTAGATCTTGAATTTTGATGAACTCTTTTTCGTTTTGCGCAATTCATGGAAGAATGAATCGAGGAAAAACTTATGAATATACCAGCTACAAGAAAAGATCTCATGATAGTCAATATGGGCCCCCACCACCCGTCAATGCATGGTGTTCTTCGACTCATCGTTACTCTGGACAGTGAAAATGTTATTGACTGTGAACCAATATTGGGTTATTTACACAGGGGGATGGAAAAAATTGCGGAAAACCGAACAATTATACAATATCTTCCTTATGTAACTCGTTGGGATTATTTAGCTACTATGTTCACAGAAGCAATAACTGTAAATGGGCCAGAACAGTTAGGAAATATTCAAATACCTAAAAGAGCCAGTTATATCAGAGTAATTATGTTGGAATTGAGTCGTATAGCTTCTCATCTGTTATGGCTCGGCCCCTTTATGGCAGATATTGGTGCACAAACTCCTTTCTTCTATATTTTCAGAGAAAGAGAATTTATATATGATCTATTCGAAGCTGCCACTGGTATGAGAATGATGCATAATTATTTTCGTATCGGAGGGGTAGCGGCTGATCTACCTCATGGGTGGATAGATAAATGTTTGGATTTCTGCGATTATTTTTTAACAGGAGTTACTGAATATCAAAAACTTATTACACGAAATCCTATTTTTTTAGAACGCGTTGAAGGTGTAGGCATTATTGGTAGAGACGAAGTAATAAATTGGGGTTTATCAGGACCAATGTTGCGAGCTTCCGGAATACAATGGGATCTTCGTAAAGTTGATCATTATGAGTGTTACGACGAATTGGATTGGGAAGTCCAATGGCAAAAAGAAGGGGATTCATTAGCTCGTTATTTAGTCCGAATTGGTGAAATGACAGAATCCATAAAAATTATTCAACAGGCTCTAGAAGGAATTCCGGGGGGGCCCTATGAGAATTTAGAACTTCGATACTTTGATAGAGAAAGGTATCCAGAATGGCATGATTTTGAATATCGATTCATTAGTAAAAAACCTTCTCCTATTTTTGAATTGCCGAAACAAGAACTTTATGTAAGAGTCGAAGCCCCAAAGGGTGAATTGGGAATTTTTCTGATAGGGGATCAGAGTGGTTTTCCTTGGAGATGGAAAATTCGCCCGCCGGGTTTTATCAATTTGCAAATTCTTCCTCAGTTAGTTAAAAGAATGAAATTGGCTGATATTATGACAATACTAGGTAGCATAGATATCATTATGGGAGAAGTTGATCGTTGAAATGATAATTGATACAACGGAAATACAAGATATTAATTCTTTTTACAGAGTGGAATCTTTAAAAGGGGTCTATGGAATTATATCGGCGCTTGTCCCTATTTTGACTCTTGTATTGGGAATCACAATAGGCGTATTAGTAATTGTATGGTTAGAAAGAGAAATATCCGCAGGGCTACAACAACGTATTGGACCTGAATA